ATGTGCAAAAAAAACTTAATTGTATGAACGGAAAACTCAACATTGCTATTACAAGAATTGCAAACCCTTATGGACACCCTAATATTCTTGCAGAATTTATAGCCGGACAATTAAAGAATAGAGTTTCGTTTCGTAAAGCAATGAAAAAAGCTATTGAATTAACTGAACAGGCGGGTACAAAAGGAGTTCAAGTACAAATTGCGGGACGTATCGACGGAAAAGAAATTGCACGTGTCGAATGGATCAGAGAAGGTAGGGTTCCTCTACAAACCATTCGAGCAAAAATTGATTATTGTTCCTATACAGTTCGAACTATTTATGGGGTATTAGGCATCAAAATTTGGATATTTGTAAACGAAGAATAATAAGTTTTGCCTTATCTTTAACGCGAAAAAACAAAAAATGAAAAATTCTTCCATTCTTATTCTGTTAAATCAAAACAAAAATGAGCAATTTGAATTAAATTTTATAAGATTGAATAAAAATTCGATTAATCATTTGATATTGATATAATTGCTATGCTTAGTGTGCGACTCGTTGCGTTGGTTTTTTTTTTTTTAGAGTGGTTAGAATTCAACAAAAAAATAAACCAACTCGTAGTATTAATTAATTAATAACTATAGAACTAATAACCAACTCATCGCTTCGCATTATCTGGATCTAAAGAACCAGTCAAGATATAAGTAAAGATATGATATATTGGCGATATCATTATACCAACTGAAATATTGCATAAAAAAAAAAAAGAAAAAAGAATCTGATTATGAGTTGTGAAGCAATAAGAATATATGGATAAATGAAAGGGTGAAAGAAAGAGAGAAAAAGAATATCAATGATATATAATTCTAATATGTAAGGTCTATGAGTCATGTCATAAAAGGTAGTGTAATAAAGCATCAATATTAATTAATCCATAATTAGATGACTATATTCATAGAACAAACAAATCAAGAGCCCCGAGTCACTAAAAACTGAGAAGGTTGACTCAAGAAAAAAGAAAATGGAATTAGAGGCTCCATTGTACAATTCAGACCTAACCATTAATCGAGAAGCGATGGGAACGACGGAACCTGTGAATGCCTAAGATTTTATTAAAAACGAATCTTAATGATTCATTGGGTGGGATGGCGGAACGAACCAAGAACCAATCCATTTATTCTGAGGAATCATGTTCTGAGGAGTCATGGGCTAACCCTACATCTGAAATAGATAATGAAAGAGTAAATATTCGCCCGCGAAAATTTGGATTTTTTTGGATTTCTAAATAGGGGCCAATCCGAAATAAAAGGAAAAACAAAATAAAGATTCGTTAGAACCTTATAACATAACAAAACAACATTATCTATTTATATCTAGATAGCAAGAATTGTCTATAATAGAAAAAGAATACTTGTTTAGTTATATATCAAAACAAGATATACAAATTTCCAATAGACCAATAGATTAGATGAAATCTCAAAAAATCCCACGACGATTCGGTATATTATTTTATTCATTAAATCCATGTATATTCTATTTTAATCGTTTCATTCGCGAGGAGCCGTATGAGGTGAAAATCTCATGTACGGTTCTGTAGTAGAGATGGAATTGAGAAAGAACCATCAACTATAACCCCAAAAGAACCAGATTCCGTAAACAACATAGAGGAAGAATGAAAGGAATATCCTCTCGAGGTAATCATATTTGCTTCGGTAGATATGCTCTTCAGGCACTCGAGCCCACTTGGATCACATCTAGACAAATAGAAGCAGGGCGGCGGGCAATGTCACGAAATGCCCGCCGCGGTGGAAAAATATGGGTACGCGTATTTCCAGACAAACCGGTTACAGTAAGACCTACAGAAACACGTATGGGGTCGGGAAAAGGATCTCCCGAATATTGGGTAGCTGTCGTTAAACCAGGTAGAATACTTTATGAAATGGGCGGAGTCACAGAAAATATAGCCAGAAAAGCTATTGCAATAGCAGCATCCAAAATGCCTATACGAACTCAATTCATTATTTCGGCATAATAATTAGAACCAAAGGAAAGAGGTCTTTGGGATGAAAAAAAAACAATTGCAATTGTAGGTTTCTTTTTTTTTTTGGATACACAATATTTCTTTTTTTTTACTTCGCCCTTTGCACTGAAAGAACAGAGAAAAAAAAAATGATATGATTCAACCTCAAACCCATTTGAATGTAGCCGATAACAGCGGGGCCCGCGAATTGATGTGTATTCGAATCATAGGAACTAGTAATCGACGATATGCTTATATTGGTGACGTTATTGTTGCTGTAATCAAGGAAGCAGTACCAAATACACCTTTAGAAAGATCAGAAGTGATCAGAGCTGTAATTGTACGTACTTGTAAAGAACTCAAACGTAACAACGGTATGATAATACAATATGATGATAATGCTGCGGTTGTCATTGATCAAGAAGGAAATCCAAAAGGAACTCGAATTTTTGGTGCGATCGCCCGGGAATTGAGACAGTTAAATTTCACTAAAATAGTTTCATTAGCACCCGAGGTATTATAAGACGAGACCGTGATATATTTATAGTATTTGAATGAAATAGATTAATTAATAGATTGATTATGTCTCACGCATATACCTTTTGTAATTATTATAAATATCAAAAATATAAAATAAATATCAAAATATCAAAAAAAATAAAAAATATCAAAATATTTATTATATTATATAAATATCAAAATAAAAATATTTAAGAATTCCATAATTCATAAATAAAAAAGAAAATATTCAAGATTATTAATAATCTAAATAATTTAATAAAATTAATAATTAATAAAAGAGCATGTTGATTATATCAAAAGTCAAGGGCAACAATCATTTTAGTTTATCATGGGTAAGGACACCATTGCTGACATAATAACCTCTATACGAAATGCTGACATGAATAGAAAAGGGACGGTTCGAATACCATCTACTAACATCACCGAAAACATTGTTACAATACTTTTCCGAGAAGGTTTTATTGAAAACGTGAGAAAACATAGGGAAAGCAACAAATATTTTTTAGTTTTAACTCTACGGCATAGAAGAAATAGGAAAGGATCATATAAAACGATTTTGAATTTAAAACGAATCAGTAGACCTGGTCTACGAATCTATTCTAATTATCAACGAATTCCTAGAATTTTAGGAGGGGTGGGGATTGTAATTCTTTCTACTTCTCGAGGTATAATGACAGATCGAGAGGCTCGATTAGAAAGAATCGGCGGAGAAATTTTATGTTATATATGGTAATCTTTCTGATATCCGAATTATATGAGAAACTTACATACATTTTTGTGAAAAAAGAGAGAGAAAAAGCGGGTTTCTAATATCACTCCTCATACATTAGTTAATACGGGAAGGGGTTTTAACTGGAATAGGAATAAAAGAAACAAATGGATTCATGAGGGTTTAATTACTGAATCTCTTCCCAATGGTATGTTCCAGGTTCGTTTCTATAATGAAAATATGATTCTAGGTTATGTTTCCGGAAGGATTCGACATAGTTTTATACGTATACTACCGGGAGATAAAGTCAAAATGGAAGTAAGTCATTTTGATTCAAGCGGAGGGCGTATAATTTATAGACCCCGGAACAAAAATTCGAATGATTATACTGTTTTTCAACTTCAACATTCTTTTTTTTATGGGGATACAATTAGAAGTTCCAAATTTAAGGAAACCCTATTTTCTTCCAATAACAATAAATAGATTCGGAGAATGACAAATATGAAAATAAGGGCCTCCGTTCGTAAAATTTGTGAAAAATGTCGACTGATCCGTAGGCGCGGACGAATTATAGTAATTTGTTCCAATCCAAGACATAAACAAAGACAAGGATAATCTTTCCAAAAACAAAAAAGGGGGGCTTTCTAAATTCTAAAAATAAAAAATAAATAAAAATAAAAAAATAAGAATTTATTATTTTTTATTTATATATTAATTATTATTTTATTTATATAATTAATATATATAATTAATATATTAATTTAATTCTATTTTTATATTTTTTTTATTTTTTTATATTTATATATTTATATTAATTAATATAAATAATAATTCATTAGATTTTCATTTTTTTGAATTTTTTGTTTTTTAATTATTTATAGAATTTCTAATTTTTAAAATGGAATTTTTAAAGGAGATTCTAATTTGATGGCAAAACCTATACCAAAAATTGGTTCACGTAGAAATGGACGTATTGGTTCACGTAAAAATGCGCGTAAAATACCAAAGGGAGTTATTCATGTTCAAGCTAGTTTTAACAATACCATTGTGACTGTTACAGATGTGCGAGGTCAGGTGATTTCTTGGTCCTCCGCCGGTACTTGTGGATTCAAGGGTACAAGAAGGGGGACACCATTTGCCGCTCAAACCGCAGCAGGAAATGCTATTTGGACAGTAGCGGATCAAGGTATGCAACGAGCAGAAGTCATGATAAAAGGTCCCGGTCTCGGAAGAGATGCGGCATTAAGAGCTATCCGTAGAAGTGGTATACTATTAAGTTTCATACGGGATGTAACACCTATGCCACATAATGGATGTAGGCCCCCTAAAAAAAGACGTGTGTAAAAGGAAAAATAAACATTGAAGAGATTTCAAGAGAAATAAATAATTCAAGGATTTGATCAAAATAGATTACTATGGTTCGAGAGAAATTAAGAGCATCCACTCGGACACTACAGTGGAAGTGTGTTGAATCAAGAGCAGACAGTAAGCGTCTTTATTATGGACGCTTTATTCTGTCTCCACTTATGAAAGGTCAAGCCGACACAATAGGCATTGCGATACGAAGAGCTTTGCTCGGAGAAATAGAGGGAACATGTATCACACGTGCAAAATCTGAGAAAATACCACATGAATATTCTACCATAGTGGGTATTCAAGAATCAGTACATGCAATTTTAATGAATTTGAAAAAAATTGTATTGAGAAGTAATCTGTATGGAACTCAGGACGCGTCTATTTGTGTCAAGGGTCCTGGATATGTAACTGCTC